TGATCGGTTTAATAGGTGTTTTCTTTTACGGTTCATATTCTGGGTTGGGTTCATCTCTCTAGTAATCGGATGAGCTGGGTTGTAGACATGAAAAAGTAAGAACTTAGCGGGTCCTTACCCTCCTTTGTCTGATTAGAGCGGAAAGGGCCCGCGGAGTTCTTACTCTTATAATGAGACTTTGATCTATTCCATAACCTACAAATTGGTTAGTTATCCAGTCAGCATAATCAAAATATTATATTTGTTTTGTAGAAATGACAAAAAGGATCCTTTGCTCTGATGTTTCAAACCACTCTATTCTTTTGTTTCTTAATGATGTTTGTGAACAATTGAATCTAGTGGTTGATTCATAGTCCCTGCCCTTCCCCCAAAATATTAACTGGAAGCAAGAAGAAAGAACGAATCAATCAATTTTATCTATAATCCAATATAATAATTATATTGATTTCTAGGGATGAGACATCCTGCAAATCATTTCTAGACTAAACTAATAGAACCTTAATCAAAACTACTCTAAAAATAAAATAAAAACTCTGATCATATATCTGATCATATAATAAATAAAGATTTGGATATTCGTAAAAATCAAATCTGCCTTTCAACCGGAACAGTCTTTTTTGTTTGAATAATTTCTCTAAGTTAGAAGTTTAACTTATATTGAATAAGTGAAGATTATTGAATAAGTGAAGATATTGAATAAGTGAATAAATTCTATTTGCTCAATAACTTATTCACCCATAATCCTTTTTTTCCTTTGTTTGTCCACTACTTCTTATGAATCTAAACAAAGGAGTTCCGATAGACCCGGAAAAGAAGGAAAGGAATAGTAATCTTTGATGAACAGGAAAAAAATAATTATTATTTTGATACAAGACGACACAAGAAAAAGGAATTTTCACCCGTTTTCTTGTGTCGTCTTGCGTCGAATAGAAGATTAGGAAGACTAGTAATCCTTCCTAAAAGTATTTGTTCCTTTCATTTTTATCATCCTTGCCTTGTATTTTCTTCTTTTGTATTTGTTTGTATGCCTATTGTTTATTACTAGGAATACAAGTAATGAATTCCAGGCGTCCTGCAAAACAAAAAGAGTATAAACAAAGCAAGCAAAAAAAAGGATTTACAGAATTTTTTGATCATACATAATTGTATCGATGGACAAAAAATCGGCACTTTTTACCAAATGTTAAGGAATCTCTGGACCTAAAAATTCATTTCGTACAATTGAACTTTTTCAAACTGTTTCTTTTTAAGAACCAAAAAAACTTGTGCCAAAATAACAGATGCGAAGAAGAACAAAAGGCCTTGGACGCGTAATGGATCTTGAAGCACTATTTCTGCATCTCCCTGACCAAACCCTCCTACATTGGGATTGCTTGTTAATGGTTGATCAAGCTTAATGGATTCACCCTCTGAAACAAGAAGTTCTGGTCCTGGAGGTATAATATCAACCACTTGACGTCCATCCGATGCATCAACTATGGTTATTTCATATCCTCCCTTTTCTTTACGTACTATTTTGCTTACTATACCTGCTGATGTAGCATTATAGACTGTATTGTTACTCTTGCTACCATCAGGATAAATCTGACCCCTTCCTCTGTTCCCACCCACATATATGGGATATTTTAAGAAGTGAACGTCTTTCTTTGTAGCAGGGTCGGGGGAAAGAATGGGAAAGACGATTTCACTATATTTCTGACCCGGAACAGGACCTATCACAAGAATATTTTTTTTATTGGGACGATAACTCTGAAAAGACAGATTTCCTATCTTTTCTTTCAACTCAGGAGAAATACGATCGGGGGGGGCTAATTCGAATCCCTCGGGTAAAATAAGAACAGCACCCACATTCAAACCCCCTTTTTTACCATTAGCAAGAACTTGTTTCAGTTGCATATCATAAGGAATTTGAACAACTGCTTCAAATACAGTATCAGGAAGCACAGCTTGCGGAACTTCAATATCCACGGGCTTATTAGCTAAATGGCAATTAGCACATACAATTCGTCCAGTTGCTTCTCGTGGGTTTTCATAACCCTGCTGCGCAAAAATGGGATATGCATTTGAAATGGATGCTCGAGTTATTACATATATCATGATCGATACAGAAATGGATCGAGTCATCTGTTCCTTTACCCAAGAAAAAGTATTTCTATTTTGCATGTCCAATCATGGATCTCGGAATTTCTACAATAAATTAGATAGGGAACTAGTAAAGTTCCCTATGCACGAGTCTGTCATTGTACTGGAATAGTTGTACTGTAATATAGGACGAATACCTTGAACTGGTAGAAATAAAATATAAAGAATTAAGTAAGATTCAAAATGGTTTCTTTATAAAGGAAGAAAGATTCTGATTTATTTGATTGATATCAGGAGATCAAATGAGTTCTTCATTCATTCATTGAATGATAAATGACTACAAGCGAAGGAGATACACGATTTAAATAATGGAAAATCCAATATTTCACAATTGTATCTAGAATAACTGGAAAGGTGGAAACAAGACCAGATATAATTTGATCGTTATGAGCCAATCCAAAATCGTTGTAGAACGAACCAATTATTAGTTCCCAACCATGGGTCGAGTGAAATCCAATCCATAAATCAGTAACTAAAAGAATCGAAAAAGCTTTTATTGTGTCACTTAAGTTATAGAGGAATTCCTGAACCCAAGAATTAAGAATGACAAGTTCCTCATTACCCAAAATAAAATAACCACTTAGAATAGCGAAAGAGATTATATTTGTCGAGAAATGCAAAATGATATGGAGATGATATTCATTGTGTGTTTTGACCAATTGTATCGTTTCCTTGTGTATTCCTATACGAAGTTTTTGTATATGTGTCTCCGGGTACTCCTTTATCATTTCGTCCAACAGAAAGAGTTCTTCTAATTCTATGAATCTTTCTAGAACGTTTTTCTCTTGAATGATATTCAAGAGAGTTTTGGATTGCCCGGTATTCCACCAATTTGTAACCCAAAGTTCCAGACATTTATTAAATGGGAGAGAGACCCACCAGGGCAAAAATACTATAGATACAAGATATGGGAAAGAAGGCAATGCTTTCTTTTTTTTCATTTTTTATCTGTGAATTGAATCGTTAATGAACCTGCTTCATTCGTTGACTCTATATGATATTTCTCTGAAGCACGAGTTTATAACAAGGTATTGAACCTATGGGTCTATTCATTCCAATTTTTGTGTCAAAATTGAGTTTAGTTCTTGGATCTAGAAGGAATATAGAAATGGGATAAGGGTTCGCCCTTTTCGGATAAAAATGCAAAATCAATATTATTCCTAGATATCTCAATTGGGCAAATTCGAATGGGCAAATTCGAAGCAATTTCATCTTCATTTGTTCCTTTCTATGAATACTCGAAAACCCACTTAAAATAACGAATCGGATTTAGAAACGAAAACCCCCCTCAGTTAATTATTTCGAAATGTTTCACCGCCTAGCCACAACCAAGGAAAAAAGGTATCATCAAAATTTTGGGCCTAAAAAGATGAGATGAATTCCGTATTACGAAATAAATCTTCGGATATATTTGATGAATCCTTACTTATTATATTAGCCTTAGATTAGCCTTTTTTCTAGTATAAATTTTCTAGTAGAAAAGAATTGAGTTGGGATCCATACGCATACGAAATACTTTTGGTATACAAATGGTATACAAAAATTTCTTCTTTTCTTAATTTTTTTCTTTATTATAGTATAGTTTATTATAGTTATTCCATATACGCCCTCCTGCTTTTTTGGTTTATTCTATGGGAGTCGCCACGACAAAGGAAGGAGGAAATAGAATAATCTAACATGTTTTGTTCAAATGAACATTCCAAAAAGACTTCAATTGTATTAAAAAAGGAATTAGCAAGTTCCTTCCCCCATGCCGAGAAAACATTTATTCTTTATTGTGTTCAATTCATTTCAAAATACTTCAATTGGTACGCCCAAGAAATAGGCCAATTCGGCAGCTTTTTGTTCAATTTCTCGTGGAGTAAAATTCTCATCAGTACGAGTCAAGGGAATGGCCCCTTGACCTCTGATTTCCATATAAAGGACACGACGAGGATAAAGACCCTCTTTAACCTCAATTCTGATTGATTGGATATCTCTCATAAGGAAGCGAAGGAAGATGCGACGATTTATTCCAGGAAATCCCCAACGAAAAATGCACACAATTCCTTCTTTTCTATCGAATTGGTCATAACCACTACCTACATTCCACAAAATTGTGCACCACAAATAGGAGCTAACGAACAGACCTGCGATCCCATAAAAAGACATCACGATTCCTTGTGGAAAAAAAATAATTTGCTGAGATGGAAATATGGATATCAGATTCCTACCAAGATAACTGGAAGTTCCAACCGCTAAGAATCCTAGTGAACCTAAAAAAAGGATACAGGCCCAGCAAAAATTACTTGTTTTTCGAGACCCCCTTATAAGTTCTATCCATATATGTTCTGATCGCCAATTCATACTATACTAGATCCAGTTGCATTCGATTGGAATTGAGAGAATAACCCAAATTTGACTTTACCTTTCTTGATCCCGAAGTAACTTTCATCAACTAGCACTATTCTGATGTGGAGTAATTGGTTAGATACATTGACTTTCTATTAAAAATATTTACTGATCCATTTTTAACCAGCTATATATATATATATATATATATGCATTTATGCAGATAGCATGTATCCGCATACATAACAGTTCTTTCATTTGTGTGTGGAAAGAGCCACATATCGTACCATATTGCACTAAAAAAATATCTGTATTATGATACAGTGTTGAAATAAATTGATAGGATTTGGTCCCATTGGATCTAGACAATCTTATTTTTTTGGACATGAAGAGATAAAGAAGCCATTGCAATTGCCGGAAATACTAGGCCCACTAAAGGCACAAAAATAGAGGGTAAGTTGAGATCTGTCATAGAATGGGTGCCTCGATTTAATATTTGTATCTATATATTTGTATCTATTAGAAAGATATCTTATGATATGATAAGTATATCTATTATAAGTAATATTAGGTAATATTGACTATTGTATTTTATATAATATTATACTACTAAGTATATATAAACAATTAAGTATATATAAACAATTAAGTATATATAAATATATAATTTATAAATAATATATTTATATTAAAATAGAAATTTTAAATATAAAAATAATATTAAAATATTAAATTTAAAGAAAAAAAAGGATAGATAATAAGTGCAAAAATGTAGAACTAAATTAAGTGTACCTATTCATCTTTCTACACGAATATAAATAGGGTAATCTTCTTTTACAAATTTTATTATTCTTCTTCTCCCATCCTTATGTTCTTTCTATCTTTCTTTCTAATCTAATAAGGAGTTTTTTATTTTAAAGGAGTTCTCTTATGAAAATGAAGTTCATTATGAATTCGCGACTCTAAATAATAGGATCCAACAAACAGGGATTCATAGTAAAAATGCGATAGATGTAGAAATTATTTTATTTCATTTCCATATTTTATATTTCTTTTTATTTTGATATTTTTTTTTTTCATTATTGTCTATCTTAATTAATGCGTAAGATAGCCAGATAAAATTCTTTTTTTTTTTACCAAAATTAGAATTCCTCGGAAAGATAAATTCACTTTTTTATTTTATCCTGTTGATAGAGGTTCATAATACCTAATCATGAATAGGGGTAAGATAAAAAATGGATCTGGATCCGGAAGAAAAAAAATTATCCGAAACTTCTGACTCTTACTAGAAAGTGTAACTTATATCACCAAAGAACATTTTTCTTAGTTTTTTTTATTATGATGAACTAAATACTTGTTCGCTACAAACAAAATAACTGAATCTAGTGCTATACTTTAATTTTTTGAATTTTGATTCAAGGGAAAGAAACCATGGAGCTGAAATAACTCACTTAGAACACCTTTTAAAGGATTACGTGGTATGATTGGGTCAAATAAGCCTTTATGGAATAAATACTCAGCCGCTTGTGAACCATCGGGTACTGTCTTATTCAATGTTTGTTCAATTACTCTTTTACCCGCAAATGCAATGTACGCATTAGGTTCAGCAATAATGATATCTCCCAACATACCAAAACTGGCTGTTACTCCACCGGTTGTAGGAGATGTAAGGACTGGTATATAGAATAACTTTTTAGTGGATTGGTAATCATATGAAGCAGAAGATATTTTAGCCATTTGCATCAAGCTCAAACTTCCTTCTTGCATGCGTGCTCCTCCAGAAGCACACACAATAATGACAGGTAGAGATCGATTAGTAGCATACTCAATCAAACGAGTGATTTTCTCACCTACTACAGATCCCATACTACCTCCCATGAACTGAAAATCCATAACCCCAATTGCTGCGGGAATACCGTTTAGTTGACCTATGCCTGTTTGAACAGCTTCAGTTAAACCTGTCTTTCTTTGATAAGAATCGATACGATCTTTATAAGGTTCCTCTTCTGAATGAAATTGAATGGGGTCCATAGAAACCATATCTTCATCCATAGGATCCCAAGTGCCCGAATCAATCGAAAGTTCGATTCTATCTGAACTACTCATTTTCAAATGATATCCACACTGTTCACAAATATTCATTTTTGACCTAAGAAGTTTTTTATAATTTAATACATAACAATTTTCGCATTGAACCCATAAATGTCTGTATTTTTTATTTATATCGAAATCATTAGATCTTCCTCTTATATTGAAATCACTGCCATTATTACGAGTTCTTATACTAAAACTTCCACTTTCACTACCACTTACATTTTCAGTACAAATGAAACTATAAATGTAACTGTCACTGTAATTGTCAGTACCACCTGAAATGGAACTATTAATACTGACTTCAAAACGAAGATAACTATTAATGCAACTATTAATGTGATTAGTCCAACTAGATTGAGTATCATACATGTAATGATAATAGTAGTGATTGTTTCTCTTAGACCCCCTATTCAAAAAACTAGAAAAAAAACCTTCTAATTCACTCAGAAAAGAACTATCATTGTCAATCTCAAAACTATGATTTTCAATATCAAAATATACGGAATAACTGTCACCATTACTATCCCTAACTAAAAAAGTGTCATCAGAGATCAAACTCCAAATATCCCTGATACCAAATAAATAATCAACATTACTGAAACTATAACTAACACTATCACTCCAATTTTTCTCCGTATCATTTAGAAGGGGTTCATCACTTCCACTGGTATGGCCAATAGCATCAAGACTTTCCATTGATTTACTTAAACCATACCTATGTTCTAACTTTAACTTCTCGTTAGACAACATCGAATTGAACCACCATTTTTCCATAGAATCTTCCTGCCCCCTATTTGATGAAAATACAATAGATGAATAGTCATTCGATGAATAATTATTTTACTATTTTATTTCCTATCAGAATTAAGCATATGAGGATTAGGATTGTTAACTAATAATAAGTGAGTATTGAAAGAAATGATTCTCTTTTTT